TAAAAAGTGGAAGAAATTTCACTTTCCTCCTATCAAGAGGAAAAATTCCACCATTTAATTCAATCTAATAATCCAAATTTTCATTCATAAAACAAAACCAATGCAAAGAATAAAAAAAATAAAGCTCCTAAAAGAGCCCTTTTAGAAAGTGATAATGGAATTGGAAAGGTTAATACAATTTCTAAATCAAAAACCAAAAAAAGAATTGCTACTAAATAGTACTGATTGGAAAATCTAATTCTTATGTTTTTTGCTCTAAATCCCCTTTCAAAAGGAGTATTTTTTCTGTTCCTCTCTTCTTCCTTTGAGAGAAATCATATTAGGGAGAACAAAATAAAGCATAAAAATAAAATAATTAGAAAAGGCATTCGCTATAAAGAGGTGCAAACTCTAAGTCTTTTCTTTTTTGTATAGCTTATTTAAAAGTATTGTTTTGAAGAAACAAAGAAATCAACAATTCTTCCTTTTATTTTTTCTTTACATTTATTATTTTTTTTGAGAGGAACTATATTGAAGTATAATATCTTTTTTGAATTTAAGATTGGTCCTTTTCCTATAACTTTTTGTTTTGATTGAATTTCTTGATATTTTGGATCTTTTGTTTTATTAATTTCATGTTTAGTGTTAGTGTATAGAAATTATTATATAATAGGAGACCAATATTATAAGCGGTTTATTCTTATACTCCTTCTTTTCGTTTTATCAATAGTTGTTCTTATTTTCAGGGGGAGAGTCTTTACTATAATAGTGGGATGAGATGGATTGGGAATTGTTTCTTTCTCACTAGTGATTTATTATTCCGACAAAGACGCTTTAGTTTCAGGATTAGTGACTATTTTTACTAATCGAATTGGTGATGCTTTGATATTAATTTCTATTTTTGCTATAGTCGGAAGATGAAACTTTATATCATTTAAAGGGGGATTATTTTTTACTATTGGAGCGATAACAAAAAGAGCTCAACTTCCATTTTCGGCATGGCTGCCAGCAGCTATGTCTGCTCCCACACCTATTTCTGCTTTAGTCCATTCATCAACCTTAGTAACAGCTGGGGTATATATAATAATCCGACTGGAGCAATTTTTGAGGATTTTCGGAAAACCATTAGGAATTTTTTCTTTAGGCACTATATTAGGAGCAGGGATTGTTGCCCTTTTAGAAAAAGATTTTAAAAAAATTATTGCCATATCAACTTTAAGTCAATTGGGTTTAATATTTTTTCTACTGGCTATTGGAGCTTGAAAAGTTTGTTTCTTCCATATAGTTTGTCACGCTATTTTTAAATCAATAATATTCCTAAGTGCCGGAACTTTTATTATAGATGGAGATCAGGACACTCGAAAAAAGGGGAGAATAATAAAACTTCAGCCTTTTTCATCAACTGTATTAGTCTTTGCTTCTCTCTCTTTAATAGGAACACCATTTTTTTCGGGATTTTTTTCAAAAGATTTAGCTTTAGATTTAATTTTTTCTGAAAGATTTAATATTATTTCATACTTTCTTTTCTTCTTAGGATGTATTTTTACCGTATTATACTCTATACGGTTAATATTTCCTAGAATTAGGAAAATATTTTCCCAAAATGAAAGCATATTTAACTCACACCTTATAACAAGACTTCCTATATTATTAATTTGAGCTGCTGTTGCAGGAAAATTTTTAAGAAAAAGATTATTTATAGAAGAGTTTAATCTTATCTCCTTTCCTATGAAAATAGTAGGCCTAATTATTATTTTTAGAGGAACAGTATTTTTTTCCTCCCAACTAGTTTCTTTTAAAAAAATTCCTGTCATTTCATTAGCCTTCTTATCAGGACATTTCTCTAGCCAAACCACACTGATACTTGATGCTGATAGGACTTACACAGAAAAGGGGTCTAAAATTAGATTTTCTAATACTTCAAACTTTTTACTAGAAAGAATAAAGATAGAAAAAGAAACTTTTCTAATTTGACTATTTCCCCTTTTCTTATGAGGACTAACTTGCATATTATAGGGCTTTAGGTTAATTTTAAACTTTTGAATTTCAAATTCAAAGATTGAACAGCTCAATAATTTATTTTTTTCTTTTTTTAGTAGGGAATATAAAATAGCCTTAAATTTTTATGTACCCCCCGTGGGGGGGGTAGGGGGGGGGGTATTAGACGTTGATTATATTAAACACTATGGTTCTAGGAGTACCCCTTCAGCTAAATGGCAGGGCTGAAGGGGATACCGCTCGTGGGTCCTCCACTAACATTACGTCTCGCTTAAGCTATTTTTTATTTTGGTGTTTAAGATATTTATTCCATCCCCCCTTGTATTTCCCCCAACATTGATTCTTATATAATTTTTATATTTATTAGGGGGAAGCTTTGAGGGATTTCTCAAAAAAATATTAACAATATTTCAAACCTCAAATAAGCGAGGAAGCTGTCAGTAATTAATTGGAAATTAATTTTTCTCACTTTTCTCTTCCAAATTTTGGTTCTTTCGAATGAAACTCGAAAATCAATTAAAGACTAAAGAGATATTTTATCCTCCCCATCAATAGATTGAAATGAAAAGGAATAATCAGACAACATCAACGAAATGTCAATATCAAGCGGAAGCTTCGAATCTAATAAATTGAGAAAAGGAGACTTTTCTTAAATCTATTTGATAAAGACATACGGACAAAAAAATAGAACCAACAATTACGTGTGCCCCATGAAATCCTGTGGCTAAAAAAAATGCTGAGCCAAAAGAAGAGTCTCTTATTGTAAATTTTGCTTCAAGATATTCAAAAGCTTGAAGTAAAGTAAATAAAATTCCTAATGAAATTGTTATTTTCATAAAAATTGAGGATATTTCTTTGTTTCTTTTTAAGATGAAATGATGAGCAGCTGTTAAAGTTCCCCCAGAAGACAAAAGAATAATAGTATTGAGTAAAGGAATTTCTTCCACCGGAAATGGAATTACCTTTTGTGGAGGTCAAATTCTTCCTATTTCTACATTTGGTGAAGAAGAAGAGTGAAAAAAGGCTCAAAATAAAGAAATAAACAAAAAAACTTCTGAAGTAATAAATAATAGCATTCCTGCTTTTAATAAATTAACTGCTTTTTTGGAATGTTCTCCCTCTAATGAAGATTCAGCGAAAACATCTGATCATCAATTAAACATCAAGATTAAAACAATTAAACCAGCAAAAATTAATGCTATTGAAAATCCATGTATTAAAAGTAGTGTTGATCCCACTAAATATAAAGCTGAAAAAGAACCAACAATAGGTCAAGGTCTTGGGGTAACCAAATGGAGCATTTGAAGTTTTTTCATTATTATTTTGTTTCTTGATAATATAAATAAGATAAAACAGAAAATACATATCCTTGAATAACTGCTACTCCAGTTTCTAAGAATAATAGAATAGTAGAAGGAGCCGCTGATTCAGTAGAATCACCTAAAAAACTTTCTAATAAAGAAATTAATAAATGACCGGCTACAATATTAGCAGTAAGGCGAACTGATAAAGTAATGGGACGGATTATATTCCTTGTTAGTTCAATCAGGACTATAAGAGGAACTAAAGCTATTGGTGACCCTCTTGGGACTAAATGTCTCAAAAATATTTTGGTTTTTTTAATAGCAAAAAATAAGTTAATGGAAAGTCAAATAGTTAGGGCTAAGGGAAAATTTAAAGAAATTTGTGAAGTTGGTCCGAATGTGTGAGGAACTAAAGAAAAAATATTTAATATAGAAATAAAGAAAAATAACACTATAAATTTAATAGTTTCATGTCTTCCAAGAGACTTACCTGGTTCAGACGAAACAACGATTTTTTTAATTGATTTTCTTTTTTTAATCAATAGGAATAGAGAAGTTAACAAAACAAGAACAATTGCTAAATTAGCAAAACCAAAGAAAGATGAGGGGTCAAAAATTTGAAATAAATTTATCAGTTTCATTTTCGAAAGGTTAGTTTAATAGTTTTTGGGAGGTAAAATTTTTTATTTTCAAAAGAAATAAGGGTTATAATTCTAATCAAAATTCAAAAGAAAAATAATATGAGGATTGATCAGTTTATTGGAGAAATTTGAGGAATTACTTAAAGCTTTTAAAGCTATTTTAAACTGACAGTTTAACGTTTAATAAAACTTTTTAAGTAATTCCCTAGATATCATCTATTCCCTGTTTTCAAGACAGGAGAGAGGAAATAAAGAAAAGAAATAAAGTAAAGAATTCCCCCAAACGCTCCCAATTGAGAATAAGGTGGCTCAGGGGGTATTGCTCCAATTCAAGTTAATAAAATAAAGGAAAATAATATTAAACTTAAAATGACCTTTGTTCGTGGGGAATATTTAATGTTTATTTTTTTCTTGATTATTAAAGGAAAAAGAATGATAACTCTTAAAACTAATGCTAATACTCCACCTAACTTATTTGGAATTGATCGTAAAATAGCATATGCAAATAGAAAATATCATTCAGGTTGAATATGAACTGGTGTTCTTATAGGATTGGCAGGAGAAAAGTTGTCTGGGTCTATTAATAAATAGGGAGTTTTTAAAGAGACTAACAAAAATATAAAAAACGTAATTGCGAAGTAAAATAGATCCTTAATTGTAAAATAGGGATGAAAATCAATTTTATCTTGATCATTTTTAGAACCAATTGGATTGGAAGATCCTGTTGTGTGAAGCCCTAATAAATGAATTATTGATAGCCCTGCAATTAAAAGAGGAATAAGAAAATGAAGAGAAAAAAACCGAGAAAGAGTTGGAAAGCCTACTGAAAACCCACCTCATAATCATTCTACAATATCTTTTCCAATCAAAGGGATAGCAGAAGCTAAACTAGTGATAACTGTTGCTCCTCAAAAGGACATTTGTCCTCAAGGTAATACATATCCTAGAAAGGCTGCTCCTATTAGTATAAGGAATATAATAGAGCCTGAAGATCAAGTAATTGGTTTTTTATAAGACGAAAATATAATCCCCCGAAAAATATGTGTATAAATTAAAATGAAAAAAAAAGAGGCTCCGTTAGCGTGAATGGATCGTATAACTATTCCCATTTCTACATCTCGTGAGATATGAATAACTGATTCAAAGGCTTCAAGCGAATTGTAGTGTATTGAAATAAAAACACCTCTTAGGATTTGAAGAACTAAGACTATTCCTAGCATAGATCCTATATTTCATAAATAAGAAATAGAAACAGGAGTAGGTAAAGAAGTAATTTCTTGAAAATTTTGTGCTAATCGATTTTTCATTTATAATGATTTGATTCTTTTGAAAAAATCAATAGTTAGTACTGAAATGCTAATGAAATAAATTACCATAAGTAAAGACCCAAAAATAACTATTCATCAATTTTGATAAAAAAATTCACTAATCAACTTTATTTCCTCAAAGATATTTAATCTTATAAAGAGTAATAAGAATAGTAAAAAAACTGGAATATTAAACAGATCTATTCTTTTCTCTTTTGGAATTATAGAAACGGTAAAAAGGAAAAGAATCATTAAACCTCCATTAAATAGTATAATAATAAATATTGGAATTCAAAAGTCTTGGCCTTTTTCGAAGAATAATAAACAAACATTCAACACAACAAATAAAATTGTTAGTAAGACTTTTATTGGAGAATTAGAAGACAATTGTTTTATTCTTAAAATTGGAAAAAAAGAAAAGGCTGTTATATGATATACCTTTGCGAGGAAGAAAAAATTGTAAGTTTTTAAATATATCAGCAGATGTTGAAGAAAAAAGACTTCGGATCTTTTATGTTGGATTTTCCCTTCAACTATAGAAGTTGGATTGTTGTTCCTCTTTTCAAAATATATTCAACCATTTTCTTATCCCCTCATCTTTTTGGTTCTTTTAATGAAATATAGGGAAGAAAGAGTATTCCATTCAATAGATTTTGCTACTTGGAGGTTAGCCCTGTTAACAGTTTTTATTATGCTATTAGTTTATTTATCAGGAGGAAAAGTAATAATCTTTAACTTTTTATTTTTAATAATGATATTCACTTTTTTCTCAAAAAATTTCTTTCAATTTTTTATTTTATTTGAAGGCTGTGTTATCCCAACCTTTTTTTTAATTATTGGTTGAGGAAAAGGAGAGGGGCGAGAGCAAGCCTCAATCTATTTTCTAATATACACTCTTATTTTTTCTCTCCCATTTCTTTTTTTTATTATTTCATTAGTTTTTATTAAGGGAAGTCTCATGATAACGTTTGGGACCTTAAGTATAAATGAGATCTTTTGAGGATGAGGAATAGTCGTGATTTTAGTTTTTTTATCAAAATTACCTGTTTTTTTCCTTCATTTATGATTACCTAAAGCTCACGTGGAGGCTCCTCTTCAGGGATCGATGATCTTGGCAGCAATCCTATTAAAATTAGGGTCGTATGGACTTTTTCGGAGAATTATTTCCTTTTTTTGAGTAATTTTTCCTTTTAAAAGTTTTTGTTATTCTCTTGGAATAGTAGGCAGGATTATTGCAGGATTTTTATGTTTCTCTCAAAGGGATTTAAAACGATTGGTTGCATTTATATCAATTGCACACATAGGGTTTTTATTGTCTAGAATAGCAAGTTTTAACTATTGAGGTATCTGAGGGGCTTTTTTATTCATAGTAGCCCACGGCATTTGCTCTTCTGGGTTGTTCTGTGGGGTTACTTTATTTTACAACCGAGGGATATCTCGAAGGACTATAGTTTTAAAGGGAGGAGGAGCTCTCTTTGCCATTCTCTTTTTACTTATATTCCTTTTATCTGCTTTAGGTATAGGACTCCCTCCTTCTTTAAACTTCTTTTCCGAAGTTTTAATACTTTTTGGAACATTATTCTATTGATGAAATATTTGACCATTTATAGGACTAGTCTTATTTTTTAGATGTGTTTATACTATTCAATTACTTAGTTCTTTTCATGGCTCAGAAAAACTACAAATCTTAGGAGAAGAAGTAAATTTACAAGAAATTAATTTAATAATGGCTCATTTTTTACCAGCTTATGTTATATTACTTATTTCAGAAAATAGTTTATTTAGAACTCCCGCTTTGGGGGCGGGAAGATAGATTCTGAGAAAAGATAATCGTTGGTTTCTAGCCTTCATTTTGCTAAAAGAGCTCTTTTCTTATATATAATTCCCCCTAATAAATATAAAAATTATATAAGAATCAATGTTGGGGGAAATACAAGGGGGGATGGAATAAATATCTTAAACACCAAAATAAAAAATAGCTTAAGCGAGACGTAATGTTAGTGGAGGACCCACGAGCGGTATCCCCTTCAGCCCTGCCATTTAGCTGAAGGGGTACTCCTAGAACCATAGTGTTTAATATAATCAACGTCTAATACCCCCCCCCTACCCCCCCACGGGGGTACATAAAAATTTAAGGCTATTTTATATTCCCTACTAAAAAAAAGAAAAAAGAGGCTTCTTCCGAAACTTCTACTTTGTTACGACTTACCTAAATTTTAGGGTGACGGGCGATATGTACATCTTTGATTGCCTTTTAAACTTCTTATTTTATAAGAAGTTTACTTGCAGGTCCTTATTTTATTAGTGTTTAACGAAAGGTCTTTTATGTGATTAATCTTCTCCCTTTTATGAATTGTATTTTACCTGAAGGTTAGATTTTTTTTTCTAATTTTCGGCGATATACAAATTAAGAAAATGGGCGTTTATGAAACGGGGGCTATCGATTTAAGAGACAAATCCCCCTGAATGGGTAAAAGACCGCCAATTCTTTTAGGTTTGATGGATTTCATTTATTACCATTGGAGTTTAGTAGAAGGGTATCTAATCCTTTTTCTTCGTGTTATGTTTTTCTTCATTTTTTAATTAGAAAATTTTAAAATTTCACTTTGATTATTAAACTTTTTCATTTTATTTTAGATGAAGAAAAAATATATTTTATATTCTAATCGTATAACCGAGACTGCTGGCACGCCATTTGAGAGAAATGTTATTATCTCTGTAAATTAATAATTTTAAGACCTGAGTTTTCATTTTTCTCATGGTTCATTTTTATTAAATTTTAATTCAAGGTTTGTCTTTTCGGTTTGTCTTTACTCTTGGAGGGGAAAATTTGTCCTTTCGTACTAGATTCTCCTTAATAATTTTTAGATAAAAACCAGTCTGGCTTTTGCCGACTTGAACTCAGCTCATGTTCCTTATTAAAGTCGAACAGACTTTTTCTTTTAATATTCTTCCTCTAAAAGAAATAGGAAAGCCAACATCGAGGTAGAAATCCCTCTATTTGATAAGATCTCTCTTAGAAGATTACCCTGTTATCCCCAGGGTATCTTTATTTTTGTTATAACAGTTAGTAAAATAGGTTTCTTTTTATGATGAAGTATTGCCCCAATAAAATTTCAAAAAAATATAAGATCCTGGGGTCTTTTCGTCTTAAAAATGCTTTTCTTGATTTTCAAAGGAAGATTAGATTTTAATTTTATATTTTAAAAAGAAATCTTTTGTTTTCTCTCTCATTCTGGACTACAATAAATAGCCAAATTATTTTGCTACCTTCGCGAAGTAAAAATTCTTCGGCCTTTTAATTTTCAATTGGCAGGGACTTCTATTCAATAAAATAGAAAAGTTTTTGATAAGCATTCAAAAGGTCTTTCTTTTAGTTCTTTAATAATAATTTTATTTATTCTTTTTTGGGAAATGTGTACCCATAAATTTTATTATACTAGTGATGAAATCTTGTTTAATTATCTTTTTTTAAAAAGTCATGAGGTGATGTAAAATTTTTATGAAAAATTTTAAAGATTTTTAACAATTTTAGAGAACAAAAGGTAGAAACTTCTTTTTTAAAAAGGCTTTCCTTTTTGTAATTATAATTTGATATCAGATATTAGTCATTTCGGAAAGATTATATCTACTAAGGCAAAAGAATGTGCTATTTTTTATAGATTTGCCTTTGCTCAAAAACTTTCGGAAAGGAGAATTTTTGAAAATTTTCATCCCCTTATACAAAAGGGATAAATTATTTTCGATTAATTAAGATTTTAGAAATGTTTGTTTATTTCTTGGAGAAATATTTTATCAATTTTTCCTTCCCCCCCAAAAGGGGAAATGCTTTACACCATTTGATATAATTGAAAGAGGATTCCTCTTTTAGTGATTTACAATCACTATTACTCTTACATAATAAAACTGAAAAAACAAGTCTTACTAAAACAATAGGAAGAATGTTTTTTCATATTATTTTTATTAGTCAATCAAATCGCATACGAGGAAAAGCACTCCGAGTAAAAATAAAAAAGGAAATTATAAGCATTTGTTTTAGTCAAAACTCATTTTCTCCTATAAAAAATAAAGCTGTTAAAAACGATAAGAAAATTATGAAAGCGTATTCTGTAATAAAGAAGAAAGATAGCAATCCCCCTAAATATTCTGTATTAAACCCGGAGACTAATTCTGATTCTCCTTCTGTTAGGTCGAATGGGGTCCGATTAGCTTCAGCCAAACATGAAAAAATTCACACTAAAAATAAAATTGGATGAATAGTTGATAAGATAGGGGCATCTTCTGAGGCTATCCAAATTGAAAATGATTTTGTAAAGAAGATGGAAGAAAAGATGATAAAAATTAAACAGACCTCATATGAGATAGTTTGTGCTGCAGATCGATAAGATCCAAGCATAGAGTAAAAGGAGGAACTTGATCATCCAGTTAATAGCAAATAAAATACTAACAATCTCCTAAGGCAAAAAAAGGAGAGAATAGTCCATTTTGTATTAGTGATTGGGGTTCCATACCTCAACCAAACGATCAGACCGACAAAAATACATAGAAGAGGTGTGAAAAGATAGATTGATAAATTACTTTTATTGGGCAGTCAAAGGTTTTTATTAAATAGCTTTAAAAAGTCAGACAAAGGCTGAAAAATTCCAATCAATCCTACCCGATAGGGACCAATTCGTAAATGAACTTTTCCTAATATTTGAACTTCTAATAATGTAAAAAATATTACTGCCAATAAAATAGGAAAAATATTTAATAAACCTAGAATGGGAATTAAGTGAGCTTAAAAAATAGTTTATAAGATCTTAAGTCCTATTACATCTAAAATGTTTCATCACTAGAGAAAGATTTAATTTCTTCGATTTACAAAATCAATATTTTTATTAAACTATTCTTTCTTACTTAAGTTTGATAATACTTGACTTTAGGAGTCCAGTAAGGCATGTCCCTTAAGTTATAATGATTTTTGAGTTTATTTTTCTTTCCAGAATTTTGGTAATTATATTTTTTAAACATCACTACATGTTGATTTTATTATTGTTAGAATTGGTAATAGTTTCGATTTTTTTTGGTTTATGTTTAATCTCTTTTATTTTTGAAGCTTTTATTTTTTTATTTATTATATTAGTATTAGAGGGAGTTTTTGGACTTTCTATTTTAATTAATAACTCTCGTAGGTTAGGAGGAGATTTTTTTTCAAAAACGTCTGTTTCTTCCTTTAGTTTAATAATAAAATATCAAATTGTGGTTTTGAAGAATTTGGGAAGATGACCTGAGGTTTCCCTTCTCTGAATTAAAAGTTCAGCGCTAAAGCTTTCAGGACAAAAATTTTGTCCCTCAAAAGATTTTATAGGAGCAAAGAAAGTGGAAATTGGTATAAATCTATGTTTGGCTCCACAAATTTCTGAACATTGCCCAAACAAAGTTCCTCTTTGTTGAGAGAGAAAAAACAATTGATTTATTCGTCCTGGAACAGCATCGGCTTTTACTCCCAGGGAAGGTAATGTTCATGAGTGAATAACGTCAGTAGAGGAAATCAATACTCGAATATTTTCTTTAAAAGGTAAATATAAAAAATTACTTGTAGAAAGGAGCCGAAAATCTCCTTTCTCCAAAAAAGAGTCAAATTTAGTTCTTTCGTTTATTTGATAAGATCAATATCATTGCCTTCCAATAATCTTTAAGGAAATATTACTATTGGGAGTCTCTTCTAGTAAGTATAAAATTTTTAATGAGGGAATAGCGATAATAATAAGAATGATGGATGGTAAAGTTGATCAAAAAATTTCTATTTCTTCATTTTCTTCGAAAAATCGAGAAAAATGATCTCTTTTCAAGGGGGTAAAAGCCATTCCTCCTGAGACTAAAAGAATGAGAATTAAAATACCTATGCAATGGTCATGAAAAAAATTTAGTCTCTCTATTGAGGGAGACCTTCTGTTTTGTAAAAAAATAGATTGTCAAATTGGCATTATTTAATTAATAAAGAGGGAGACATAAATGTATGTAAAGAGATTGGAAGTTCTTGTGCTCACTCTCCCCTATTAAATGAGATACTATGATAAATAGTTTTTCGTGAGGAAACAATGGCTTCTCATAAGATTCATAAAAATATAAGGGCACCAATTGCTGAAATTGTTGCCCCTAGAGAAGAAATAAAATTTCAAAAGGTTAAACCATCTGGAAAGTCTGAATATCGCCGCGGTATTCCATTTAGCCCTAAGAAATGTTGAGGGAAAAATGTTATATTAACTCCTAAAAAAGTAGAGAAGAAATGAATTTTTATTTGTTTAATTGGAAGATTAACAGAAAATAATAAAGGAACCCATAGGGCAATTCCTCCGAAAATAGCAAATACAGCACCTATTGATAGTACATAATGGAAATGGGCAACGACATAATAAGTATCGTGGAGAACAATGTCCAAAGAAGAGTTGGATAAAATAATCCCGGTAAGTCCTCCAATTGTGAATAAAAATACGAACCCAATAGCTCAAAGCAAAGCTGGCGTTTTTATAATATATGCTCCAGAGAGGGAAGCAATTCAATTGAAAACTTTAACACCAGTGGGAATGGCAATTACTATTGTTGCCGCCGAAAAATAAGCTCGAGAATCTACATCTATTCCAACGGTGAACATATGGTGACCTCATACGATAAACCCTAAGACTCCAATTGATAAAATTGCATGAACTATTGCTATTCTTCCAACAGGTTCTTTTTTCCCCCTTGAAATAGCTAAAATATGAGAAATTAACCCAAATCCTGGTAAAATAAGGATATAAACCTCTGGGTGTCCAAAAAATCAAAATAAATGTTGAAAGAGAATTGGATCCCCCCCCCCCGAAGGGTCAAAAAAAGAGGTATTAAAATTTCGATCTGTTAAAAGTATTGTAATAGCTCCTGCCAACACTGGTAACGATAGTAATAATAAAATAGTTGTAACTAATACTGACCAAACAAAAAGAGGTATTCGTTCTCATGTTCTAGTTGTAGCCCCTAAAATAGTAGTAATAAAATTGATTGCTCCTAAAATGGAAGAAATACCTGCTAAATGAAGAGAAAAAATTGTTAAATCAACAGAAAACCCTCTATGTGCTAAATTTCCTGAAAGGGGTGGATAAACTGTTCAACCAGTTCCTGCTCCTCCCCCTGAAAATATTGATATAGAAAGAAGTGTAAGTGAGGGAATAAGCAATCAAAATCTTATATTATTTAAACGTGGGAAGGCTATATCAGGAGTGCCAATTATTAGAGGAACTAATCAATTTCCGAATCCTCCAATTATAGCAGGTATGACTATGAAAAAAATTATAATAAAAGCGTGTGCTGTTACTAAAGCGTTGTAAGTTTGATCTCTTCCGATAAAAGAACCTGGTTGGGATAACTCAATTCGAATTAATATCCTTAAACTTGTTCCTATTATTCCTGCTCAAGCTGCCAAGGCGAAATAGAGGGTTCCAATATCTTTGTGGTTAGTGGAAAATGCCCATCGATTTATCATTGATCATTTAGTCTTTTAAAGATATTAAATTGCAAATTTAAAGAAACTTGATCTTAAATAATCATGAAAATTATAGAAAATCCAATTTGAATAAAAAGGATAATTTTTCATAGGGGTTTTCGAAATGTGTGTAATCTAAGAGTGGGAGCTTTTAATCCAAATCTCATAAATACTCGAAAATAGATAAAAGTATTAATTACTCTTAGAATTAATAGTAAGAACCCTCAGGTTTCCCTTCAAATTGTAAAGGGTTTTAAAGCGATCAGTTTTCTAAAAAATCCAAGTAAAGGTGGAATACCTGCTAATGATATAAATCCCAAAACTATCTCCGCCGAATGAGTTCTAATAAATGGGACAATAAGAGATAGTATAAGAGAATATAAAAGGAAGAAAATCAGTAAAAAAGTTATTTGAAAGGAAGAAAGTAAAATTAGTCAACCTATATTAACAACTGAAGAATATAAGATTAATTTTTTTAAATTATAAACTCCAAGCTGGAAGAATACCCCAAAAATGGCCCTAAGAAGGGCAACACCTGGAATTACCCCTATTTTGAGAAGGACTTTAAAAAGTAAAAGTGGAATTACTTTTTGCATTGTTATTAACATAAATAAGGCTCATTTTTTGATTTTTCTTCCCACATTTAAAAATCATTGGTGTATTGGTACAACTCCCAGTTTTAAAATTAAACCAATAATTAAAAAATAAGGAGAAATCCTAAAAAGAACAAACATATTTTCTTTTCAAAACACTAAGTGAAATAGAATTATAATCGACCCAAAAGTTTGAGTCAAAAAATAAATTATTCTTATTTCTAGGCTCTTTATAAAGATAATAAATCCTACTCTCCTCAATTCTAATAATATTCAAAGGAACACCCAATTTTCAATGGATAAAGCTAAGACAGGTGTTCCTAAAATTAAAGTAGCAGCAAAAATAAGAAAAGACATAAAATGTTTCAAGGGATTATGAATCCCTTAGCTTAAATAGCTTACTTTTCT